ACTTAACAAAACGTCTTCTTCTTTGAACAATAAAGAGGGAAAGAAATAAAAAAAAGTCTAGTCTTTCTCAGTATCTATCTATAAAGATAGTAAGAGCTCATTCCATTGATTGAAATAGAAAATTTCGGAAGAATTTTAGGTTAGAAGAAATTTCCAATCATCGGAATCCCTTTCTTTTCGAAATACAAACACGGGAATCACTGAAATATCTCTTTGAGAGAAAGAGTATGATTCATATCATAGATAACTCCATTGGAGTCCAATGGGATTCGAAATTCAGAGTTTTGATTTTAAATAGTTCAAAACGCGTTGCAGAACGATCTATAAAACAATTGATACGGTTTGATTCCTCAACTCAATTAGTAGTACTTCTAGAGCCCACTTCTTCCCCACACTACGAGTGAAAGGGAAAATGTAAAGACTACCATTAAAGCAGCCCAAGCGAGACTTACTATATCCATGTGAATTATGTCCCCTATCTCTATAAATACGAAGGAATTTTTCCATTATTCCTCCCTAATAATAGTGGAATCCATGGCGCAGAGTCAAAAAGGGATTCTGACCGAACACTATCGAGAAACCAATCCAATAAATCGATTATGATTTCGAATCGGGAAAGATTAAACACAAGCAAAATACGTAGTAAGATCCGAAGGGAATGGGAACATGTAGGAATAAGAATAATAAGGCCTATTCTTTTTTTGTTTTGTTGACCTTAGTAAGTAAAAACAGACAAGGGAGAAATCGCGAAAAACCAGAAATCTCTATCTATTACAGACCTCTATTTCCCCATTTGATCCGGTACCCCCCTTCCCCATTATCGCTCTGAAAGAGGGGGCTTGTCTAGGGGTTGCCGCAAAGAAATTCTTTCTGTTTGCCCCTTTTTCTATAAAAGTCAATTATCAATCCAATCTAATATTGGTTGGATACCTGAGCACTCGGAGATTCTCGCGAGTCCGTCGTATATTGCACCTCCTTCCAAAACTCTTAATTGAATCAGATTTCCTATTCAGGCTCTACAATCTGATTCAAGATCCAGTCATTAGACACTCCCTTAGTAATAGAAGGGAATCGTGAAGTCTTGATAGACCCTCTACCAGTAGATTCGAATATTTCCTCGAATCCTAGATGCGAACGAGCATTCACACTCTTTTTGTTTAGAAAACCCTCAGACCACATGCTTAGAATCAACAAAGCATTAACAGTCTGTTTCCTCTGCTTCTAACGGGGAAGAATTCTGCGAGTTCTATAAGCGGAACCGAAGAGAAGAAGAGATTTCGAGTTTTTTTGTTGATCAGGCGACACCCGGATTTGAACTGGGGAAAAAGGATTTGCAGTCCCCCGCCTTACCACTCGGCCATGCCGCCAAAATAATACAAAATAGATGAAAATTTTCCCAGATTGCTGAAGTTTTATTGTACTTGGATTTTGACTCCTGTTTTCCTTAATCCTTTTCCTAAAAGAAACACCCTTTTTGGATTTTATCCATCCCTTCGATTGATTGGATAGTATTGGAAAATCCACAATGCTAAAAACATTCTCTGGCTTTTCTATTGAGAAATCAAATGTGGATTTTCAGCCGACAAACTTGAACCATTAACTATTGACTGCTTAGTTCGAATTAATGACGATTCTGGGATTTGAATCGCAAATTGTGTTTTCCTAATGACATAAGAAAATACAAATTGAGACAGAACTAATCAGTATTTATTTTTTCAATCAAAAAATCCTTCTCAATTTCAATTATAACAAAACATATCAGTATATGTAAACCCCAGAACATAAATTGTTACACAGATATCTATTATTTAGATATATTGTCTATAGGTAATTATCATAAAATTATCCTACTTCACTTCAATTTTGCATTAAATAGAAATTCTCTTTTGATAGAACACGACCCGGACTGTCCCGAATAGAAGCAGCAATAAAAGAGAAGTCGGATATTATAGCTATCCGCATACGTGTTTAATAAGTGCAACCCTTTTTATACACTTCAAATCATATTCTATTCAAAAATCAGTAAAGTAAAGTAGAAATATTTCTCTTCTCTGCGAATCGTTTTTTTTTTGAATAACGAAATCTCTAACATAAAGACGGTTAAGTGCTAAAAAAATGGATCCTATGTTGTTTCTGATTTTTCTGTCTTTGTATTTATCTCCCAAATACCGAATCCTTTTATTTTTCTCAAATTCGAATATGTAATATCATAATAATGGTATAATTGAAATCCTTTTTGTTTTGCTATTATATACAAAACCTTATGACTTTAACTTTAATAAGTCTAAGTGACAGAATTCTGTTTCTAGGACTGTTTTATCAATTCCTTTCCATTTTGATCTGTTGCAACTTCCAATTTAAGTAGAAAATTCTCTTTATTCCTCCGTTCAAACGTAGTTCATACATTTCATTCCAAATATGGAGTTGGATAAAATTTCATGTGATTCAGTAAACAGAATAGAAATTCCATCAGTGCTAGATCATCGATCTAATTCGATGA